AGTAATTTTTACTGCTAACAGGGAGAATAGTGATTCTAATATTACGGATACTAATATGCCCGATGAAATCGACGAAGTGGCTTTGATACGTTATTCACAACAATCAGACTTTCGGCGGGATATAATCAAAGGTTCTATGCGAGCTCAAAGACGTAAAATAGTTATTTCAGAATTGTTTCAAGCAAATGTGCATTCCCTCCTTTTTTTTGAAAGACTACAAAAATGCCCTCTTTTTTCTTTTGATATCTCCGGATTGATTAAACTTTTTTTTCGAAATTGGGTGGGTAAGGGAGAAGCATTCAAAACGGTAGAGTATACAAAAGAACAAACAAAAAGAGAAGAAAAAAAAGAAAAGAACAAAAGAAAGGAAAAAGTTCGAATAGAGATAGCAGAGGCCTGGGATAGCATTCCACTTGCGCAAGTAATAAGAGGTTGTATGTTACTAACTCAATCTATTTTTAGAAAAAGTATTCTATTACCTTTATTAATAATTACAAAAAATATTGGCCGTATACTCCTATTCGAACTTCCTGAATGGGCTGAGGATTTCCAGGAATGGAATAGAGAGGTACATCTTAAATGTACCTATAATGGGGTTCCATTATCCGAAACAGAATTTCCAAAAAATTGGTTGACAGATGGTATTCAGATAAAAATATTGTTTCCGTTCTGTCTGAAACCTTGGCGCAAATCCAAACTACGATCCTCTCAGAAAGATCTAATGAAAAAGAAAAAAGCAAAAGATGATTTTTGTTTTTTAACAATTTGGGGAATGGAAGCAGAACTTCCTTTTGGTCCGCCCCGAAAACGTCCTTCTTTTTTTAAACCCATTTTTAAGGAATTCAAAAAACAAATTGAAAAATTAAAAAAGAAGTATTTTCGAGTTCTAACAGTTTTCAAAGAAAAAACCAAATTACTTCGAAAGGTTTCAAAAGAAATCAAAAAATGGGTTATCGGAGGTATTTTTTTTATAAAAAAAATAATAAAAGAACTTTCAAAAGTAAATCCAATTCTATTGTTTAGATTAAGAGAAGTATATAAATCGAACGAACTTAAAGAAGAAAAAGATTCCATGATAAGCAATGAGATAATTCACGAATCATTTAGTCAAATTGCATCTCCGAGTTGGACAAATTCTCCATTGACAGAAAAAAAAACGAAAGATGTCACTGATAGAACAAGTACAATCCGAAATCAACTAGAAAAAATCTCAAAAGAGAAAAAAAAAGTAACTCCAAGAATAAAAAATCTTAGTCCTAACAAAACAAATTATAATGCTAAAAGATTTGAAAAATGGCAAATATTAAAAAGAAGAAATGCTCGATTAATCTGTAAATTACCCTCCCTTTTAAAAATTTTCATTGAAAAAATCTATACAGATATATTTGTATCTATCATTAATATTCCCAGAATAAATACAGAATTTTTTCTTAAATTAACAAAAAAATTTATTGATAAATTGATTTACAATAATGAAAGAAAACAAGCAACAATTAATACAAAAAAGAAAACTCCAATTTCGTTTATTTCGGCTATAAAAAAGCCACTTGATAAGATTAGAAATATTAAAGAAAATTCACGTATTTTTTATGACTTATCCTACATGTCACAAGCATATGTATTTTACAAATTATCACAAATAAAAATTAGTAACTCGGTAAGATCTGTTGTTCAATATCAAAATCAAAGAATACCCCCTTTTCTTAAGTCTAAAATAAAGGATTCTTTTGAAAGACAAGGAATGGATCATTCGAAATTAGCAAATAAGAAACTTCCGCGCTATGAAACGAATAAATGGAAAAACTGGTTAAAAGGGCATTTTCAATACCATTTATCTCAGATCAGATGGTCTAAATTAATACCAGAAAAATGGCGAAATAGAGTTCGCCAGCGTTGTATAGCCAAAAAGGCAAATTTTAGCAAGCAGCATTCATATGAAAAAGACCTGTTAGTTGGTTCCAAAAAAAAATCTGAAGTATATTTATTATCTACTGAAAAAGATAATTTTCGAAAATACTATAGATATAATCTTTTATCATATAAATTTATTAATTATGAAAATAAACCGGAATGCTTTTTTTATAGACCTCCCTTTCAAGGAAATAAGAAGCAAGAAATTTCTTATACTTATAACAGGTCTAAAACAAACCTTTTTGATATACGGAGGAACATCCCTATTCCAAATGATCTAGGGCAGGTTGATATTCCATATATGGAAAAACCAGCTGATAGAAAATATTTTGCTTGGAAAATTTTCAATTTTTATCTTAAACAAAAAGTCGATATTGAGGCCTGGATCCTAATTGATACCAATAGGTATCAAAATGCGCACATTCGTACTAACAACTCTCAAATAATTTCTAAAAAAAATATTTTATATCTTATGATTCCAGAAACCAATTCACAAAATTCCCACAAAGGGTTTTTTGATTGGATGGGAATGAATGAAAAAAGGCTAAAGCGTCCTATATCGAATCTGGAGTTTTGGCTCTTCCCAGAATTTGTGTTACTTTATAAGGCATATAAAATGAAACCTTGGTTTATACCAAGCAAATTACTTCTTTTAAATTTAAATAGTAGTAAAAATATAAATATTAATGAAAAGAAAAAGATAAATTTGTTGATAGCATCGAGTAAAAAGCATCGAAATGAAGAAGAACCCATAAGCCAAGGAGATCGCGGATCTGTTTTCTCACAACAAAAAGATATTGAAGAAAATTATGCAAGCTCGGACATGAAAAAGGGGAAAAAGAAAAAACAATACAAAAGCAATACAGAAGCAGAACTAGATTTCTTCCTGAAACATTATTTGCTTTTTCAATTGAGATGGGACGCAACTTTGAATCAAAGAATGATCAATAATATCAAGATCTATTGTCTCCTGCTTAGACTGATAGATCCAAGAAAAATTACTATATCCTCCATTCAAAAGAGAGAAATGAGTTTGGATATAATGTTGATTCAAAAGAATTTGACTCTCTCAGAGTTGATGAAGAAAGGAGTATTGATTGTACAACCACTTCGTCTGTCTGGCAAAAAAGACGGACAATTTATTATGTACCAAACCATAGGTATTTCGTTGCTTCATAAGAGTAAGCATCAAATTAATCAAAAATATCAAGAGCAAAGATATGTTTCTAAGAAAAATTTTGATGAAACTATTTTACCACATCAAAGAATAACCGCAAATAGAGACAAAAAGCATTTTTATTTACTTGTTCCGGAAAATATTTTATCGTTTAAACGTCGTAGAAAAGTGAGAATTCTAATTTGTTTCAATTCAAAGAATATAAATTCTATAGATAGAAATCTAGTATTTTGGAATGAAAAGAACGTAACAAACAGCATCCAAGTTTCACATGACAATATTAATAGAGAGAAAAATAAATTAATGAACTTAAAGCTCTTTCTTTGGCCTAATTATCGATTAGAAGATTTAGCTTGTATGAATCGTTATTGGTTTGATACCAATAATGGCAGTCGTTTCAGTATGTTAAGAATACATCTGTATCCGCGATTGAAATTCTGTGAATAATACACTTTTTCTATATATCCTAGATCCTATTTCTATATACCCTAGAATATAAAATATAATTTATATAATTTCTAGGGTATATGAAAGTAAACAAATAGACAGATCATGCGCTTTTCTTATCTCACATCTCATTCGAGTATCCAATATGAAATGACTTTGAATAATATCTCAATTAGATCTCGAAATGAATTAACAGAAACTTCTTAATTTTAGGTCTAAATTTTTCGATGCGAAAATGTACCAATCGTTTTCTATTCCTATCTAAATAGAATTTCAAATTTGATTGATTGGTCTGAATTCAGAAAATTAGGAGTTATTTGCATTAAATTATTGTATATACCACATAAAAACTAATAGCATTATTATTACTGATCGGTAAAATCCATATCTGTACAAGGAAAAAGGAGCATTTTTTTATGGTAAAAAATTCAGTAATTTCGATTATTTTTCAAAAAGAAAACGAAGAAAATAAAGGGTCTGTTGAATTTCAAGTATTCAGTTTCACCACGAAGATAAGGAGACTTACTTCACATTTGGAATTGCACAAAAAAGACTTTTCATCTCAGAGAGGTTTGCGCAAAATTTTGGGAAAACGTCAACGACTACTAGCCTATTTGTCAAAAAGAAGTAGAGGACGCTATAAAGAATTAATTGATGAGTTGGATATTCGAGAAATAAAAACGCGTTAATTTGAAGCACGATACCATTTGATGAGCTTAGTCATTTAAATTTGAATGAACTTCTTTTTACTTTCAGAAATGCATGGAAGACTGACTCGGGAAAAACTTATGATTACACCAATTACAAGAAATGACCTTATGATAGTGAATATGGGGCCTCACCACCCATCAATGCATGGTGTTCTTCGACTGATCGTTACTCTCGATGGTGAAGATGTTATTGACTGTGAACCTATATTAGGTTATTTACATAGAGGAATGGAGAAAATTGCGGAAAATCGAACAATTATACAATATTTGCCTTATGTAACACGTTGGGATTATTTAGCTACCATGTTTACAGAAGCAATAACTGTAAATGGACCTGAACAGCTAGGCAATATTCAAGTACCTAAAAGGGCTAGCTATATTAGAGCTATTATGCTGGAGTTGAGTCGTATCGCTTCCCATTTGTTATGGCTTGGCCCTTTTATGGCAGATATTGGGGCACAGACCCCCTTTTTCTATATTTTTCGAGAACGAGAATTGATATATGACCTATTCGAGGCTGCTACCGGTATGCGCATGATGCATAATTATTTTCGTATCGGAGGGGTCGCTGCTGATCTACCTTATGGATGGGTAGATAAATGTTTGGATTTTTGCGATTATTTTTTAACTGGGGTTGCTGAATATCAAAAGCTTATTACCCGAAATCCTATTTTTTTAGAACGAGTGGAAGGCGTAGGTATTATTGGCGGAGAAGAAGCACTAAATTGGGGTTTATCGGGGCCAATGCTACGAGCTTCCGGAATACAATGGGATCTTCGTAAAGTTGATCGTTATGAGTGTTATGACGAATTTGATTGGGAGATTCAATGGCAAAAAGAAGGGGATTCATTAGCTCGTTATTTAGTACGAATTGGTGAAATGACAGAATCCATAAAAATAATCCAACAAGCCTTGGAAGGAATTCCAGGGGGGCCGTATGAGAATTTAGAAAGCCGGCGCTTTGATAGAATAAAAGACCCTGAATGGAATGATTTTGAATATCGATTTATTAGTAAAAAGCCTTCTCCCACTTTTGAATTGTCCAAGCAAGAACTTTATGTAAGAGTCGAAGCGCCAAAAGGAGAATTGGGAATTTTTCTGATCGGAGATCAGAGTGTTTTTCCTTGGCGATGGAAAATCCGACCGCCGGGGTTTATCAACTTGCAAATTCTTCCGCAGTTAGTTAAAAGAATGAAATTGGCTGATATTATGACGATACTAGGTAGTATAGATATCATTATGGGAGAAGTTGATCGTTGAAATGATAATTGATATAATAGAAATAGAAGCTATCCATTCTTTTTCCAGATTGGAATCCTTAAAAGAATTTTATGGAATCATAGGGATGCTTGTCCCTATTTTCATTCTTGTATTAGGAATCACACTGGGTGTTCTAGTAATTGTTTGGTTAGAAAGAGAAATAGCCGCAGGGATACAGCAACGTATTGGACCCGAATACGCGGGGCCTTTGGGAATTCTTCAAGCTTTAGCCGATGGTACAAAACTACTTTTCAAAGAAAATATTCTTCCATCTAGAGGAGATACTCGTTTATTCAGTATTGGTCCATCCATAGCAGTCATATCCATTTTACTAAGTTATTCAATAATTCCCTTTAGTTGTCGCTTTATTCTAGCTGATCTTAGTATTGGTGTTTTTTTATGGATCGCCATTTCAAGTCTTGCTCCCGTTGGATTGCTTATGTCAGGATATGGATCAAATAATAAATATTCCTTTTTAGGTGGATTAAGGGCTGCTGCTCAATCAATTAGTTATGAAATACCATTAACTCTATGTGTATTATCAATATCTCTACGTGTGATTCGGTGAGACATAAAAATTCCCCCATTTCTTTTCTTTCTAACAAGAAAGTCAAATGATTTGAATATCGATTTTTTTATTCATCATTGAGTTGATGAATTAAACCAGATAGTTCTATGAGTGAAATAAAACGGCTTACAAATTTGCTGTTATAAAGAATGAAATCTCATTTCCTACGTACAAGAATAAGAATTAAGTGAAAGTAAACATAAGCAGTCAAGGCTGTTTACCCCAAGATTGGCTGATTAGTCATCATGACTTGAAGCGGGTTTAAAAGATCAATTGTATGGGTTTTTTCTATACTATTACCATAGCATAGATGTATTATCCTAATGAAAGATTAAAAAAACGAGTGGATGGTTAGGAAGACCAAGATACACAAAGGATTAGTAATGGAGATTCTGAAAATTATCCAATAGGATATTTTTGTTATAGAAAAATAATTCGAATTGGGGCTTTAAGTTGGTAGAAATTCTTAAGAAGTACTCCCCACGATTTCGACCCAGAGTATGTTCCTGTCCACCGATTAAGTAAATAACTATCAAAACGAAGAAATCTTTTACTTTTGATAATGCGAATAATACCTCTTTTCTGAGAAAGGAGAATAGGAACGAAATCCAATTCTTGTTATGCAATGCCTAAATTCTTTTTCGTAATCGAAAACGAGAAGTTGAAATATCTATGGGATATGGGATATTCCTCTAAAAAGTATTTTTTCTCATTCAAGAATAAGTTTTTAATCAAAAAAGAAAAATGCAAATTTTTAAAATATGAGATCAATTCAGAAGCACTTTTTTATTATAATTATAAATATAGCAGACAGAATTCCATTAGTCTAATTCTAGGCCTTAGGATAAGAGTTTTATTCTCTATCGATCCTACCATCAAGATAAATTTGAAAGGTTCTTAGATTTATTTGTGACCTATGAGGAGCCGTATGAGGTGAAAATCTCATGTACGGTTCTGTAATAGCGATGAAAGCAGTGATGTTATTGTCGACTATGATTATCTAACAGTTTAAGTACAGTTGATATAGTTGAAACACAATCCAAATATGGTTTTTGGGGATGGAATTTGTGGCGTCAACCTATAGGGTTTATCATGTTTCTAATTTCTTCTCTAGCCGAGTGTGAGAGATTACCTTTTGATTTACCAGAAGCAGAAGAAGAATTAGTAGCTGGTTATCAAACCGAATATTCAGGTATAAAATTTGGCTTATTTTATGTTGCTTCGTATCTAAATCTACTAATTTCTTCATTATTTGTAACAGTTCTTTACTTGGGGGGGTGGAATCTTTCTATTCCAAACCTATTTGGTCCTGAGTTATTTGACATAAATCAAAGAGGGAAGGTTTTTGGAACAATAATCGGTATCTTTATTACACTGGCTAAAACTTATTTGTTCTTATTCATTTCTATTGCAACAAGATGGACTTTACCAAGACTGAGAATGGACCAACTATTAAATCTTGGATGGAAATTTCTTTTACCTATTTCTTTGGGTAATCTATTATTAACGACTTCGTTCCAACTTCTTTCACTGTAAAGGAATAGAATATTCTATTCTTCATAACTTGTCTCAAACAAGAGAAAGAAACGAGTAAATTTATTTATAGATATTCCGACATGTTCCCTATGCTAACTCGGTTCTTGAACTCTGGTCAACAAACAATACGAGCTGCCAGGTACATTGGTCAAGGTTTCGTGATTACCTTGTCCCATGCAAATCGTTTACCTGTAACTATTCAATACCCCTACGAAAAATTGATTACATCAGAACGTTTCCGAGGCCGAATCCACTTTGAATTTGATAAATGCATTGCTTGTGAAGTATGTGTTCGTGTATGTCCTATAGATTTACCCGTTGTAGATTGGAAATTGCAAATGGATATTCGAAAGAAACGATTACTTAATTACAGTATTGATTTTGGAATTTGTATATTTTGTGGTAATTGTGTTGAGTATTGTCCAACAAATTGTTTATCAATGTCCGAAGAATATGAGCTTTCTACTTATAATCGTCATGAATTGAATTATAATCAAATTGCTTTAGGTCGGTTACCGGTCTCAATAATTGAAGATTACACAATTCGAACAATTTCTTCGAATTTACCTCAACTCAACAATGTATAAAACTCTCGATTTACAAAACATTTATAAATTCAAAAAAAAAAAGCTTTTGAAATTTTTTGGAGTTAAAGGAATCAGGTTTTTGCTTGGTGAATACAAAAGAACGGTTAGTTGGTGAGGGTCGTGGCTTGATTTTCATTTAAAATGAGTTTCTATTCGAATAATGTAATGATTTAATAATATAAAATATAAAGATAAAGTTTTAACCTTTGCTTTCGAAACGAAAAAAAAGCAGTCCTGTATTTACATCAATCCAAATCATCCCGATTCATTCAAATTCAATTAAATTAATATGTATATGTTAAAATAAAAAAAAGGATAACTTCTTTTTTCCTGGTCAGGTCAACAAAGACATGAAATATTTCGATTTTTTTGATAAAATCAAATGGATTTACCCGGACCAATACACGATTTTCTTTTAGTCTTTCTAGGATCGGGTCTTATATTAGGAAGTCTGGCAGTAGTATTACTTCCGAATCCAATTTATTCGGCCTTTTCGTTGGGATTGGTTCTTTTTTGTATATCCTTATTCTATATTCTATCGAACTCATATTTTGTAGCTGCTGCGCAGCTCCTTATTTATGTAGGAGCTATAAATGTTTTAATAATTTTTGCTGTGATGTTTATGAATGGTTCAGAATATTACAAAGATTTTCATCTTTGGACCGTTGGGGATGGGGTTACTTCAATGATTTGTACAAGTCTTTTTATTTCACTAATTACTACTATTCCAGATACGGCCTGGTATGGGATCAGCTGGACTACAAAATCAAATCATATTTTAGAACAAGATTTGATAAGTAATAGCCAACAAATTGGAATTCATTTAGCAACGGATTTTTTTCTTCCATTTGAACTCATTTCAATAATCCTTTTAGTCGCTTTAATAGGTGCTATTTCTATAGCTCGTCAATAAGAAATCAACAAGTAATTCAAATCGAATTAACTAACACAAAAGCTATAATTTGTTAATTTGAATTACTTGTTTTTTAATCGAATAGAAAGGCTTTCGTTTTATATCGATCTATTACCAATCTATTTTCCTGTTTCATATTTGTTATTTGTTAGAATCGAGTCTATTCAATTATTGTTCAGATTAAAACGAATCAAAATTGATAAGGAGTTGATTAATGATGCTCGAACATATACTTGTTTTGAGTGCCTATTTATTTTCTATTGGTATCTATGGATTGATCACAAGTCGAAATATGGTTAGAGCCCTTATGTGCCTTGAACTTCTATTAAATTCAGTTAATATAAATTTTGTAACATTTTCTGATATTTTTGATAATCGTCAATTAAGAGGAGACATTTTTTCAATTTTTGTTATAACTATTGCAGCCGCTGAAGCAGCTATTGGACCGGCTATTGTTTCATCAATTTATCGTAACAAAAAATCAACTCGTATTAACCAATCAAACTTGTTGAATAAATAGTATTCATTGTACCGGTGGAAAATTGAATATTTAGAAATAAGTTCAAATTAATAGGTTTGAGACCTGTAAGGTATGATTGTGGTTGCAAAAACACAAGAAATCAAAGTATTTTGGTCCTTTTTGATAAAGAAATTCGGAAGAAAATTGATTATGATCACTCATTGATTCGTCCGGTATCTAACTTATAGGATTCATTTATAAGTTAGTTTACTAGATCGAAAATTTATGACGTTCAAAATGTATAGATCCAATGTCACATTCAGTAAAGATTTATGATACATGTATAGGATGTACCCAATGTGTCCGGGCGTGCCCCACCGATGTATTAGAAATGATACCTTGGGATGGATGTAAAGCTAAACAAATTGCTTCTGCCCCAAGGACCGAAGACTGCGTTGGTTGTAAGAGGTGTGAATCCGCGTGTCCAACGGATTTTTTGAGTGTTCGGGTTTATTTATGGCATGAAACAACTCGCAGTATGGGTCTAGCTTATTGATACATTCCATAAAACTCTACTTGAATCCATTTTTCTTTTTTTTTTTTACCGACAAAATCCGTGCTCAAAATAAAATTCAATTGAGCACGGATTTTTCTGGCCCAAGCGTATCTTGTCTTTACCACGAACCATTTTCCTTGTTTAACAATAATTGTGGTTTTGCCAATATTTGCAGGTTGCTTAATTTTTTTTCTTCCACATAGGGGGAATAGAGTAATCCGTTGGTATACTATATGTATGTGCATTTTAGAGCTTCTTCTAACGACTTATGCATTTTGCTATCATTTTCAATCAGACGACCCATTAATCCAACTAATAGAGGATTATAAATGGATCCTTTTTTTGGATTTTCATTGGAGATTAGGAATAGATGGACTCTCTATAGGACCCATTTTACTAACGGGATTCATCACTACTTTAGCTACTTTAGCGGCTTGGCCAGTTACTCGAGATTCTCGATTATTTCATTTCCTGATGTTAGCAATGTACAGTGGACAAATAGGATTATTTTCTTCTCGAGATCTTTTACTTTTTTTTCTCATGTGGGAGTTAGAATTAATTCCCGTTTATCTACTTGTATCCATGTGGGGAGGAAAAAAACGCCTGTATTCGGCTACAAAATTTATTTTGTACACGGCAGGGGGTTCTATTTTTCTTTTAATGGGAGTTCTGGGTGTCGGTTTATATAGTTCTACTGAACCAACATTAAATTTTGAAATATTGGCTAATCAGTCCTATCCCGCGGCCTTGGAAATATTATTTTATAGTGGATTTTTTCTTGCTTTTGCTGTCAAATTACCAATCATACCCCTACATACATGGTTACCAGATACCCACGGAGAAGCGCATTATAGTACTTGTATGCTTCTAGCCGGAATCTTATTAAAAATGGGAGCGTATGGATTAGTTCGGATCAATATGGAATTTTTTCCTCATGCTCATTCTCTATTTTCTCCTTGGTTGATAATAGTGGGCGCAATGCAAATAATCTATGCAGCTTCAACATCTCTGGGTCAACGGAATTTAAAAAAAAGAATAGCCTATTCCTCTGTATCTCACATGGGTTTTATAATTATAGGAATTGGTTCTATCACGGATATGGGGCTCAACGGAGCCCTTTTACAAATAATCTCTCATGGATTTATCGGTGCTGCACTTTTTTTCTTGGCCGGAACAACTTATGATAGAATACGTCTTCTTTATCTTGATGAAATGGGTGGAATAGCTATCCCAATGCCAAAAATGTTCACGATGTTCAGTAGTTTTTCGATGGCCTCCCTCGCATTACCAGGTATGAGTGGTTTTGTTGCCGAATTAATAGTATTTTTTGGATTAGTTACTAGTCCAAAATTTCTTTTAATGACAAAAATCCCAATTACTTTTGTAATGGCAATTGGAATGATATTAACCCCTATTTATTTATTATCTATGTTACGCCAGATGTTCTATGGATACAAAATATTTAACGGCCCAAACTCTTATTTTTTTGATTCTGGGCCGCGAGAATTATTTCTTTCAATATCTATTTTTTTACCCGTACTCGGTATTGGTATATACCCAGATTTCGTTCTTTCACTATCAGTTGAAAAGGTTGAAGTTATCCTATCTAATTCTTTTTATAGATCGTTTTTTTATTGATAAAAAAATGAAAAAAACGATCTTATCGTTTCCAAAAAGGTTCGTTGTACAATGAAAAAAAAAGAAGGCTTTTTCTTCTCTTGTGTTAAGTAAAAAAAAATAAATTTGAACTAGAACTGGCGAGAGTGCCGCGAATCAAAGTCACGGGGCTCTCGCTAGTTCACACAAAGTGATATTCATATGCGTTGTATGCTTTTCTATTCCTATTCGTAAGTAGTAAGCTTTTTGAATTTAATTAGATGTTAATGTAAATGAACCATAACTATGTAACCCTATTCCTAATAGATTTACTCCAAAATAGCATATCCAAATTATAAGAAACCCAATAAACGCTACAATTGCTGAATTTGTACCCTTCAATTTTATATTTGTTTGAGTATGTAAATAAATTGCAAATATGATCCAAGTAATAAAGGCCCAAGTTTCTTTTGGGTCCCAACTCCAATAGGATCCCCATGCTTCGTTAGCCCATACTGCTCCAGAAAGAATTCCTATCGTTAAAAAGAGAAATCCTAGACTAATAACCCGATAACTCCAATAATCCAATTGTTGAATCAATTGCGACTTATAATAATTTATTGGAGAAAAAAAAGAAGTTTTTTGTAAAACATTTTTTCCTTTTCTTTCATTCATGAATTTGACTTTACCAAGTAAAAATGACTCATTTAAATTTAATAAACGATTATTCGTAGAAAAAAATCTTCTATTTTTTCTAACTGTAATGACTAGAAGTGATACTGATAATAATGATCCACATAAAAGGGCTACATATCCTAATATCATCATACTTACATGCATTATTAACCACTCGGACTGAAGAGCGGGTACTAATATTGTGGATTCGTGTATTTCAGTTAAAAGACCTGAGGTAGCAAATCCCTGAGAAAAAACAGCACTTGGGCTAATTATTGTGTTTAGAATATTTTTTTCTTTTTTGAAATATGGAACGATATAAATAAAAGAAAAACTCCATGAAAGGAAGATTAACGATTCATATAAATCACTTAGTGGAAAATGTTTTGAATAAATCCAACGAGAAATTAATAATCCTGTTATACACAAAAAGATCATTATCATGCCCTTTTCGGATGAATCATATAGTTTTACGATTTCATCGACAAAAAAGGTTATCAAATGAATTGTAATTAGAATTGAAACAGTCGAAAAAGAAATATGAGTTAATATATGCTCTAAAGTTGAAAATATCATAAAAAAAAGTTCCTTAATTATAAAATCGAAATCCGAAATTAAATTCATTATTATTCATTATAGGATCTATTTTCTTTTTTTAGGACATGTCATGCCGCCACTCGGACTCGAACCGAGATGCTCTAGCACTGCTTCCTAAGAGCAGCGTGTCTACCAATTTCACCATAGCGGCTTGTCTTGACCCTATAATAGCCTATGAATAAGAAATCGTCTAGATTTAAGAATGCAATATTTTGTTGGAAAGATTCAAATTGATGAATACAAATTTCTTCAAATATGTACTTGAAGGTTCATTGTTTTAGTTTTATTGTGGGTTTTAGACTCTTCTCGACTGGAACTCTTGTAAAAGCAGCAAGTTTTACTATGCATTAAGCCCCCCCAAAAAAACATTTTTTTAAATTTACCGTTTTTGAGTTATTTGATTTTAATTTAAAAAAGTACAACCCAAAAATCAGTTTTATGAATGAACAAAAAAAGATTTTAGATTATTCAAAATTCACACCTATTTATCCATAATATTTTCATTAAGTGTTTTTGCGTGAATTGATGGGGAGAGATATATGGGCTCTATATAAGAATTTATAGAAATTAAAAAGTAAGAAAGTTGTGCAAAAAATATTATAGTACAAATAGGTTGATGGGAAAAAAAGATTCCCGTCCTGGCAAAAAAATATACGAAAATTTTAATCGAGTATCTTGTGTTTTTTTTGTTAAAAAAACTTTGTTTGAATTCGGTCAAAGTAACCAGAAGAATTCCATTTCCCATTGATTAATTCACCAGGAAATGGAATTGGGGAATTTTTTTTTTTGAAACGGAAGGGTTCCATTTTTGAGTCAGGTCGATTTATATTGTTTTAAGGTTTTCCGCTTTATTTCTTAATAACTTATTTTTTTATTTTATTTGTTTGTCGCACAAAAAAACTTTTTGAAGTCCCGGTAGAAAGAGATTTCCCTAAAGAAAATGCTTTTAACGCCGCCCAATAGCCTTTCCTTTTCCAAAAATTTTTACGAATACGCTTTTTTGATGCAGAAGTACGTTTTTTTGGAACTGCCATTTAAATAAAATGAAGAGATTACTCATTCGTATAGCTGGATGTGAAAGACATCTATTGTTCAAAAAAAATCTGCGCTTGTCTAGATAATTTTTTTCTAAAATTATAAAAGAATAGACTATGAACGATATGGTAAAATCGCATAAAATTTTTCTAAAAAAAAGAAGAATATTTTGAGTAACTTGTCCAGATTTGACTTGAATTTTCAAATTAGAAGGAGACTCATAATTAATCTTTGTCTTTCATATGATTTGACCAATTGGAACTTCTTGATTTGAATATTTGCAATATTTACAAGAAATTCAGAAAGAATAAGTAAAAAGAAATAAAAATTAAAAAAAAAATATTTTTATATTTTAGTTAGTGCATATTTTCATTTTTTTATTGACTCCTTTCAAAAGAAGTAAAATCCGATAAATCGGAAACAATTAATTATGAATTTAAATTTTCTTATGCAACAAACATATCAATATGGGTGGATTTTACCTTTCGTTCCACTTCCAGTTCCTATGTTAATAGGAGTGGGCCTTCTTCTTTTTCCGACAGCAACAAAAAATCTTCGTCGTATGTGGGCTTTTCCAAGTATTTTATTGTTAAGTATAGTCATGATTTTTTCAACTAATCTGTCTATTCAGCAAGTAAATAGCAGTTCTATCCACCAATATGTATGGTCTTGGACACTCGATAATGATTTTTCTTTAGAATTCGGCTGCTTGATCGATCCACTTACTTCTATTATGTCAATGTTAATCACTACTGTTGGAATCATGGTTCTTATTTATAGTGATAATTATATGGCTCACGATCAAGGATACTTGAGATTTTTTGCTTATATGAGTTTTTTCAGTACTTCCATGGTAGGATTAGTTACTAGTTCAAATTTGATACAAATTTATTTTTTTTGGGAATTGGTTGGAATGTGTTCCTATCTATTAATAGGGTTTTGGTTTACGCGACCTCCTGCGTCAAATGCTTG